AGTGTTAACTTCAATCTTCAAAAATCGCTTATAAAAAATCTGCCAACATAAGACTTAAGAAAATAAAAATCCCTCCTAACAAATTGAAAGTAAAAATAATATTAATTAATATTACAAAAGATTTCTGCAATATTGAAGCTTCAGAAATTGTTCCAGTAACTTCGGCTTCATTATTAGGTCCATCGCCATAAATTAATATCCTCATCCTTTGTAAACTTCTGTTAAACCTGAGCTCTACTCCGGAAAAAAGAAAAATAGAAAACAGTAATCTCAAATAATAAGATAAACTTACTAAAGACCCGATTAAAAGGAGTCCAACTGAGAGAGGCCAAAATTCTTTACAACAAAATCAAATAGCTATCCATTTCCCAACAAATCCTAATAAGGGGGGTATCCCGCCCAGTGACAAGAGCATAAAAATCAAATATATATTACTTTTTCTGGAACTTTCTCCGGCCAACGAACTCGCCTGAGAAAATAGAGATCTTTCTGAGCACCACAAAACCAAAAAGGTGCAAATAGAGATAATAAAATAGATCAAAAAATAGGTTTTTAGAACTCTTTGACCAACAACGCAACAAAGAATTATTCAGCCGACATGACCAATAGAAGAATAAGCTAGAAGGGCACGAATTTGTGTTTGATTAAGCCCACCGATCCCTCCTACAATTCTTGCTATACCTGCAATAAAAACAAGAGAAGAGCTAACCCAAGTTCCCAACATTCATGCTTTCTCTATAATCCTTCTTAAAAGAAACATCGGAGCCAGTTTCTGCCAAGTAGTTAAAACTAAACATCTAAATCAAGAAACCCCAGCTATTACTCTAGGTAACCAAAAATGAAACGGAAAACTTCCTAACTTAAGCATCATCCCAATAATAACAATACATAGTCCAGTTAAATTTCTTGAACCTAAGGACTCTCAGGTAAACAAAGTGTTAAAAGAAACTAAGCTCCCCATCATTAGTATCCCTGAACCCAAAGCTTGGACCACGAAATACTTTATTCCCGACTCCGTTTCTTGAGTAATTCCACCATAGACTAAAATAGGGATAAATCCAATTAAATTAATTTCAAGGCCAAGCCAGATACCTATTCAATGAACTGAAGACAAAGATATAATACTCCCAAAAATAAAAACAAAAATAAATAAAAACCTAAATGGTATTATAGAAAACATAATAAGAAAAAGGATGGAATTGAACCCCCCAAAACAAAGTTAGCAGCCCTGTTTTAACCCAGTTTTTTTCTAACCATAACTTGTAAATCAAATTAATTCATTAGTACAAGACTATCAAACAAAATATATTACTTGAGCCAAAACGGAACTAAGTTTAATTTCGAAAATAACTTACTTTAGATAGCCATATATCTCAATTTAAGATATTCAATCTAAAGATCCTTCATTTCATTCATGAAATAGCCCTAAAATCAAAATTAACAGAAAAGCAGATATACCTAAAAATAAATAAAGATCCATGTTCCCGCATGCCTTAACTACGAAAGGAAATAATAAAACAATTTCTACATCAAAAATTAAAAAAATAACAGCTAACAAAAAAAATCGCAATGAAAAAGGTAAACGGGCAGAACCCATTGGATCAAAGCCACATTCGAACGGGGACCTTTTCTCTCGACTTAAAACAGACCGTTTCCCCAGTACTCATGCTACAGCTATTACAACAATAGAAATAATAAAAGCTAATAATCTACAAACCTGAACTCTAAGCATTATTAGGTAAAGAAGAGTAAGCCTCTCATGTTCTGCATCATCATCGCATCCCGTTTCAATCCGGCACTTCACCAAAATAGTATACAAAACAAATATTTAGTGCTAAGCAAGTAAAATATATATTACAACTTCCTAATTAACAGTTAGGCGCCCAAAATTGGCTTTTGCTTAAATTCAATATTAACTATTTAATATTAACAGAGGCAGACTTTCACTACCAAGAAGCGGGCCGAAACCGCATGTAATTTTCTCACTTTCTATAAGTTAAATTCTAATAAGCATCAATAAGAATTTAAACCCGTAAATATGCGGTTGTGTGGTTATCTACTTTATATTACTCTAATTACATTAAGTAAAGAAAACAAAATGATCCTAAAATTATAGCTATGGCACCAAAAGAAAGAAGATCTTTATTTTCTGAATGCAAATCAGACCTTTTAATTTAAAGTACAGCACCGGAGATACAAATAAATATCGTAGTTAGATTAAAAGTCTAATGCTTTTGCCTCAGCCACCCAAAATAAATCAAGCTTGTTGTAATTACTTAACCTTAAAAATGACGGTTTTACCACTCACTAATTTATTAATAAAAACCGATTTCTAGCACCCTCATCAGTAAATTGATAAGTAAAGGAATAGTCAGACTACATCAACAAAGTGTCAATACCAAGCAGCTGCCTCGAAGCCAAAATGATGCCCAGAAGAAAAATGGTCCGCTTGAAGCCGAAACAAACAAACTCTTAAGAAAGCTGTCCCAATTAACACATGAAGTCCATGGAAACCAGTAGCCACAAAGAAAGTTGACCCATAAGCACCGTCTGAAATAGCAAAAGAAGCTTCCTGGTACTCTCCTGCCTGGAGAACCGTAAAATAAATCCCAAGAGCAACCGTAGAAGCCAATCCTTGGAGACCAGCAGAACGATTTCCCTCTATTAATGCATGATGTGCTCAAGTAACAGTTACCCCCGAAGCTAGTAACACTGCAGTGTTAAGAAGAGGGACCTGAAATGGATTCAGTGGCTCAATTCCAATTGGGGGTCAACAAGAACCTAACTCAGGAGTAGGAGCCAGCCTTCTATGAAAATAAGCCCAGAAAAAAGCAAAAAAGAAACAAACCTCAGATGTAATAAACAAAATCATTCCTCAACAAAGACCAGAAAATACTTTACTAGTGTGGAATCCTTGAAAAGTACCTTCTCGAACAACATCACGTCACCATTGAAATATTGTTATAATAATTAAAACAAATCCTAAAAGTGACACGCTATAAGAGCTCCCATGGAACCACCCAGCAGAGCCGACCGTTAAAAAAAGAGCACCCACAGACCCGGTTAAAGGTCAAGGACTAAATTCAACTAAATGAAATGGATTTCGGACCATATCAGAAAAACGAGCACCCTAATTAGCAAAGGAAAATAACTACCCACTTTAAGGCATCTTAATCTTACTGCTTGGAAGGCAATTGTACAATAATTATACTTAATGGGCCGAATAATCACCGATAGTTAAAAAACTATCGGTGATTATTCGGCCGTCAAGTTTGCCTTAGTGAGACATCTCCAATTGCGGTTAGCGTTGACTATTATTTGTTTTCTTCTTTTTTTTTTGTTATAAGATAGTATAGGGAGTACTCGGAATTTTGATTTCCGAAGGAAAAGTTCAATTCTTTTTCTTATAGTATTATGCCAAAGCCTTAGGTTAATAAAACTGGAAGCCTTCAAAGCTTTAGATGGGATTTATATTCTCAGGCTTTGTGGCCAGGCTCTGTAGTTGAAAATTTATACAACAATAAATTGCAAGTTTGGAAGTGTGGTTAAAGTCCATCGGGGCATAAGTGCGGGATGGCTGAGATATAGGCGGAAGATTGTAGCTCTTTTGACGGAGGGAGCCCTTCTCCCGTAAGACAATAAGTTTAGGACTAGTATAGATAAAGTGATACAATTTGTGAGTAGAGTAAGCTAAGATATAAGCTGTCGGGTTCATACCCCGAATATGAAACTAATGTATCCTCTATTATAAGGAGACTTAACGGTCTACCACTTGTTTAGGTAAATTTGGTCTTGGTTTCCATTTTTAGCTTTAGCGATGCTAAAACACATGGTATTTTAGGGGTTCTAGTGAGTGGAGAGTAAAAATTAAATCGTAGTTAAATACTAAAGATTTAGTTTTGTTCTCAACATAATTTTTTAAATATTACGTTAAATTTTATTCACTTAAATTTTACACCAGTGTTGGAGATTGGACAATGAACTTTAGTTTGATTCAGTAAGTAGCTAAGATTAAATCTGGTAAAGTTTGTGCCAGCCACCGCGGTTAGACAAACAGGTTAAGCTAAAATTAGCATAGTAAAAAAGAAGGTTAAAGAAATATACTGCGAAGAAATTCCGGTGTTAGAAAAGAGAAATGATGTCTTTTGTGGAGGTGGAATTTGTGCAAAAGAAGGTGATTTGTTGTTTTCTTGTTCTTGAAGCCTTGAAATCTCATTAAGAGACCGGGATTAGATACCCCGTTATTTGAGATGTAAAATTTGATTATTAGATGATTTACTTGAGTATTACGAGTTGTGAGATATTAGTTTACACAAAGATCTTAAAACTCAAAAGACTTGGCGGTATCTTAGGTCCTTCTAGGGGAACCTGTCCTGTAATCGATAGTCCACGATTTATCTTTCCTTTCCTTGAAAACACTCAGCTTGTATACCGTCGTCGTCAGATTACCTTTAAGAGTTAAATAAGTTATCAGAAAGAATGTTATTTTTAGCATTTACCTTAACTTAATTAGTTGGGGTTGATGTAAAAGATAATTTTCTAGATGTCAGATCAAGGTGCAGCCTATGGAAAGGTAGAGATGGGTTACAATAATTATTTATTATTTACGGATTTCTTATTGAAATTATAAGAACTAAAGGCGGACTTAGAAGTAATTAATAAGAGAAATAGAAAGTTTCGGTGAAAATGGCACTAAGATGTGCACACATCGCCCGTCGCTCTCGTTGAAAAATGAGATAAGTCGTAACATAGTTAGGGTACCGGAAGGTGCTCTTAGTGAAGTATAGCGATAACAAGTAGTTATGATGAAATGTTTGTAAATAATGGGACATAGCATAAATAATGTATTTCGCTTACACTGAAATGATGGGTCTACGATGAGCCTGTCCCAAAAATTATTCTGTGCTGCTTGATTTTAGTTTTTCATTGAAAAAATGAACTAAAAGGTATATCTAAAAGGATAAACATTATATTATAAAGTTAAGTTTTAAGAAAGAAACGTCTAATTTTTCCAGTAATGGTGATTGAAAAATTTGTAAGTTATTACGTGTGAGTACTGTAAAGGAAACGGTTTTAATTTTAAGTTAGTAGAGATTTGATCTTGTACCTTTTGTATTATGGTTCTTCTAGAAAGAAATTTATTAGTTAAATATCCCCGAAAAAGGCTGAGCTATTTCTTGGCATATTATTACGTCAACGTAGCAAAGTTGTGTATAGACTGGGAAATAGGGGTGAAATGCTTTACGAAGTCTTTGATTGCTGGTTAATCAGGAAATGCATTAAAGTGCAGGCAGATTGAATATTAGTATTTTAGTTCATTAATTTATTTTGTTGGGCTAAAAATAAAAATTTTGCTGACATGGAAAAGGATAAGCTTTTTCATGATATTAAGAGGAGAATTTATAGGGACATACAATTAATTCAGTGGGCTTAGAATTGGTCATCTGATATTATGAGTTTGTTACAAATCAGTTGCAAAAATTGGTCTCAAAAATCTTTATTTTTTTTCTCTAATTATAATGGATAGAGTACTGATTTAATTAGTTTGATTAAAAAAACTAATTTATTTCTGGTGAAATGAGTATTTATGTGTGTTAAATGTTAGGTGTTTAAGTTTGAATGAAATTGAAGGATTTAATTAAACAGATAATTTAAAAATTTAGTTTTGGTACTGAGCTTAAATGCTTGGTCTTAGGTTAACGTGTTATTAATTTAAAAAAAGGAACTCGGCAAATACAGCTTCGCCTGTTTATCAAAAACATCGCTCTCTGGTATAAAATTTATTAAGAATATAGAGAGTCGGGCCTGCCCAGTGACATTAGTATGTTAAACGGCCGCGGTACCCTGACCGTGCAAAGGTAGCATAATCACTTGCCTTTTGATTGAGGGCTGGTATGAATGGCTTGACGAGAGCTGAACTGTCTCTTTTTAAATTTGTAAAAATTAACTTTTAGGTGAAGAGGCCTAGATTCAACTGAGTGACGAAAAGACCCTATTGAGCTTTAGTTAATTAATAAAATTTTAACGTTTTGTTTTTTAAGCATTTAGACTTGCATGCGTGTTTTGTTAAAAATCTTTAGTTGGGGTGACTTAGGAGTAAAAAAAACTTCCTTTAATTAATTAAGTGTGCAAGGTATTCATACTGATTTTATAGATCCAGTATTTACTGATCAAAGGAAAAAGTTACCATAGGGATAACAGCGTTATCTTTCTGGAGAGTTCTTATTGAAGGAAAGGTTTACGACCTCGATGTTGGACTAAGATATCCTAGAGGTGCAGAAGCTTCTAATGGTTAGTCTGTTCGACTATTAAAATCTTACATGATCTGAGTTCAGACCGGCGTGAGCCAGGTTGGTTTCTATCTTCAGTTGATTTATAAGTTAAATTTTTAGTTAGTACGAAAGGACCGCTGTTAAAATAAATAATTTATAAATAAAGAATCCATTTTAAAATTGGTTATTAAATTTTAGAAAAATAGAATGTTTAATTAGGTTGGCAGAATTATGTGACTGACTTAGGATCAGTAGAAATAGGTGAAAATCCTTTACCTACTAAAAAATTAATGTATTAGATATTGTTGAATAAGTTTATGAGGGCTTACTTGGATGCAATATAATACTAAAGTATCCAATACTTTTAAATTATAAATACTTGAGGTGGCAGATTAGTGCAGTAGATTTAAGCTCTAAATATGAAGATTAAAGTTCTTTCCTCAGTATATGATCTTCAGTTCTATTTTATGTACGGTGGTTACGTATATTTGTGTTTTATTGGGAGTTGCTTTCTTTACTTTACTCGAGCGTAAAGGATTAGGTTATTTTCAGATTCGTAAAGGACCTAATAAAGTGGGAGTAATAGGTTTACCGCAGCCATTAGCTGATGCTGCGAAGCTTTTCACTAAAGAGCTCACTAAACCAACTTTAGCTAATCAATCTCCTTATTTTTTTGCGCCAGTGATAAGTTTGATTTTGGCTTTATTGTTATGACAGCTTTATCCCTCTGAAAGAATTAGAACTTATTTTATTTGAGGTATGCTGTTTTTTTTATGTGTTTCTAGGCTTAATGTTTATGGGACTCTTCTTGCTGGGTGAGCTTCTAACTCTAAGTACGCTTTATTGGGGGCTATTCGTGCTGTAGCTCAAACTGTTTCGTATGAAGTAAGTTTGGCTTTAATTTTGTTGTTTGTATTATTAATTTGCGGTAGTTTTGATTTTGTACAGATTAAGCACTCTTCGGAACTAATTTGATTAAGATTATTAATAACACCCATTTTCTTAATTTGATTTGTTTCCTGTATTGCTGAAACTAATCGTACGCCTTTTGATTTTGCTGAAGGAGAGTCTGAGTTAGTTTCAGGATTTAATATTGAATATGGGGCAGGTGGGTTCGCACTGATTTTTATGGCAGAATACGGAAATATTTTGGTTATAAGTCTGTTCACATCAGTTTTGTTTTTTAGAGATAGGATTTTTTCTTTTATTCAATTAAGAGACACTTTTATAGTAATCAAAGCCCTATTTTTTTCCTTCGTTTTTATTTGGGTTCGGGGGACCCTTCCCCGCTTTCGTTATGACCTTTTAATGCGATTAATGTGAAAAGTTTTTCTTCCAGTGGCATTAAGGGGGCTGCTTTTAGTCGGAGGAGTTTTGTATATATTTTATGTTTTGCATTAAGACGTTTAGTTAAAAAAATATAGGTTGAAAATGTAACAAATTTTTAAGTTGATGGATTTGATTTTGTAGAATAAAACTTAATAATAGCTTGTCTACAGATTTAATATGTTAGCTGGCAGTTTAATTTATAGTATTTAACTTAGGTTTAAGGGCAACAAAGTTTAAGAGTTATAATTGAAATTAGGCTTTATATACTCTGTTGTAGCTAATTCGAGGCAGTAGTTTAATTAAAATACTGGCATTGGAAGCCAGAGATTAGGTAAATAATCCTATTCCTTGAAATTATGAGATTAATTGTTGTGTCTAGGTTTTGTTTTTCTTTGTTATTTTTGATGCCAATAATGATGCAACCATTAAGATTAGGGCTTTGTATTATACTTTTAACCGGCATGTCTTGCTTATTGGTGGGAGTAGTTATATCTTCTTGATACGGGTATGTACTGTTTTTAGTGTATGTTGGAGGGTTGCTAGTTATGTTTGCTTATGTTTCAGCTTTAGCGCCAAATACTTTTTTTTCCGGTATTAAGGCTGTTACTGGTCTTGTTGCTAGATTAACTTTAGTTAGGGCCATACTATTTGCTTTGTATGTTCCTGATTTCAGATTTCTAAGGTGAACTGAAGATTTAAGAGCACAAAAGGTTAGCTTGTCTTCTGGAAATGGCATTGTTGCACCTAGGATAGTTAACGTCGTAATTATATTAGGAGGTATTTTGTTAATTAATTTATTAGCGGTAGTTAAAGTGTGTTACTACCAGCAAGGCCCTCTTCGGTCGCATTCTGAATTAAAATAGTGTAGGCGACTATAGAAGCTATTTAAGATTTATTAAATAATTAGGTTTAACTTTACTTGAAGTAAGGATTTGTAAATAAAATTATGCATAGTTCTCTTCGAAAACAGCATTCGGTCCTTAAAATTGTTAATGGGTCTTTGATCGATCTTCCTTCTCCTATAAATCTCTCTATTTGATGAAATTTTGGTTCTCTCTTAGGGCTTTGTTTGGTAATTCAAATTGTTACTGGACTTTTCTTATCAATACACTACGCTGCCCATGTTGACTTAGCTTTTGCGTCAGTTTCGCATATCTCTCGTGATGTTAATTATGGGTGATTTTTGCGTGCTATGCATGCTAATGGGGGATCTTGATTCTTCATTTGTATTTATTTCCATATTGGGCGAGGAATGTATTATGGTTCTTACTCAAATATACACACTTGAAATATCGGTGTGGTTTTATTATTGTTAACCATGGCTACAGCTTTTTTAGGGTATGTTTTGCCTTGAGGTCAAATATCTTTTTGGGGTGCGACGGTAATTACAAATCTCTTTTCTGCAATTCCTTATATTGGTAAAGATTTAGTTCAATGAATATGAGGGGGTTTCGCAGTGGACAATGCCACTTTAACACGATTTTTTAGTCTCCATTTTTTACTTCCTTTTGCTATTGCAGGGATAAGTGTTTTACATTTGCTGTTCTTACATGAAACAGGTTCAAATAACCCTTTAGGGCTAAGAAGTGATAGGGATAAAGTTCCACTTCATTCCTATTATGTCTTAAAGGATCTTGTTGGATTTATTGTTCTTGTTTTCTTTTTAAGTTTATTAGTTTTATTTGACCCCTTTCTTTTAGGGGACCCGGAGAATTTTATTCCTGCTAATCCTTTAGTTACCCCGGTTCATATTCAACCGGAATGGTACTTCTTGTTTGCATATGCAATTTTACGATCTATTCCCAATAAGTTAGGAGGTGTAATTGCACTTGTTATATCTGTAGTAATTTTATTTATTGTACCTATTTCTCATATAGGGAAAGCTCGATCTATGGCTTTTTATCCATTAAATCAAGTACTTTTTTGAAGACTTGTTGGAATTTTAATAATTTTAACATGAATTGGGGCATGCCCAGTGGAAGCCCCATATGAAGGAATTGGTCAAGTTTTTACTGTTTTATATTTTCTGTATTATCTAGTTAGACCTCTATGCCAGAGAATGTGAGATAAAATTTTGAGATACTAATTTTCAATTCCCTGTGGCCGCCGTCTGGGATGCAGTTTGTCTTGAAAATAAACTAGAAGTGTTCAATTCACTTGGTAGCCTAAATTGAAATAAATGTTTTCAATTAACGGGTTATAATGTAATCTAAGTTAAGCTGGCAGCAACAAAAAGGACTGAATACCTTTATCCCTCGACTTACAAGGCCGATGCATAATAATTTCTGCTTCTGTTGCATTTAAGGATATTAATTATTTATGTGCATTGATTTGATTGATGTTTTAATCAAAAAAATCGGTTAGAGCTGAGAAAAGAAAGAAATAAAGTAAAAAGCTATGATAAAAGTTTCTTATTTATCTATGTTATCTATAACTGGGGTAGTGTTAGCTGTCCTTACTTTATGTCTTCAGTATAAACATCTTTTAAGAGTTTTACTGAGATTAGAAGCAATGACATTAAATTTATTTATTCTGATAATTAGGGTTTCAGCTAATTTTAATTTTGAGGGACAAATGTGTTTAATTTTGATTACATTGGGTGCCTGTGAAGCAAGACTGGGGCTGGCTGTTCTTGTATCTCTTATTCGAACTCATGGAAATGACTACGTTTCTAGATTTAATTCACAAAAATGTTAAGCTTATTAACATTAAATCTATCTTTATTTTTTTCTTTCAAAAGACATCTAGCTTGATATTTTCGTCTTTGGGGACTTAGATTAGGAAGATTTGTTTCTATTTTTCTTGTTTGATCTGGTAATTTAAGTTCAATTAGTCCATCAAGGTGATTTGCATTAGATGGGCTATCATCTTCTTTAGTAGTCCTCACTTGGTGAATTTCAATACTAATAGTTGTAGCTAGACAAAGAGGAGTAAAAGTAAAAAATAACAAGTTTTCTATATTTAGGGGGTGTGTCTGTGTTTTAAATATTATTTTAGTAATAACATTTTTTTCATGTGATATTGTCTGATTTTATGTATTTTTTGAAGCATCTTTAATTCCAACTTTAGTCTTGATTTTAGGATGAGGGTATCAGCCAGAACGTTTACAAGCAGGGATATATATAATGTTGTATACTATTACAGCTTCCTTGCCTTTGTTAGTTTTAATTCTCTTCTCTGTGGAAGTAAGCGGAACTTCTAGCTTTATACTAAAATCTTTATTAATGAGAGCAGGAGTGAGGAGAACTTTATTAAGACAAAGAAGTGTTTTAATGGGGATTATCTTCTTCATTAGACTGGCTGCTTTTCTGGTTAAGCTTCCGTTATTCTCTGTTCACTTATGATTACCAAAAGCACACGTAGAAGCTCCTGTAGCCGGGTCTATGGTGCTTGCTGGAATTTTACTGAAATTAGGGGGTTATGGATTATTACGGATATACCAGTATCTAGCTATTGGATCTTCTAGATCTCTAAGAGATATTTTGTTTTGTTTTGCTATATGAGGGGGAGTTATTACTAGAGTTATCTGTTTTCGTCAAACCGACTTAAAATCTCTTATTGCATACTCTTCGGTCGGACATATAAGTTTAATGTTAGCCGGAGTTTTATCTAATTCTTCTTGAGGATGACATGCAGCCCTTGGAATAATACTTGCTCATGGGTTGTGTTCCTCCGCCTTATTTGCATTAGCTAACTATAATTACGAAAAGAGGGGAACCCGAAGCTTAGTGATAAATAAAGGTATATTATTAGTTTGTCCTATTATTTCAATATGATGATTTCTTTTCTGCGTAGTAAATATAGCGGCCCCTCCCTCTATCAATTTATTAAGAGAAATTTTAGTATTCCCTTCAGTACTATTCTCTTCTGTCTGACTTTCTATTCCACTAATGATAATAAGGTTCCTTGCAGCTGTCTACAGCCTATTTTTATATGTAAGTACCCAGCATGGAGGATTTCCTAAATTTATCTCTTCTTCTTTAAGATTAAAAAGGGGCCCTTTATTACTGCTTTTTTTACATTACTTACCAGTCAATTTAATAATTATAAAAGCAGATGTTATTTGTTTATGAGTAATTTAAATTTAAACAAAGAAGTTATCTAACAAGAAAAATTAGATTTTAAGGATAGAGGATACGTGGGCTTAGACTTAGTCAGTTATTGTAAACTAGACTGGTTTTTGTGCCGGTAACTCATAACTTTATCATTTATAGTCTTTTAAAATATTAAAATAATGCAGATCAGGTTAGTTTATCAAAAACATCAGGATGTGGGCTTGAAGAAGTAAGGTGCATCTTTCACTTGATAATGAAGCTTTTTTTAGGATTTTTTAAATTAAAGAGATCAAGAATTAGATCTTTCGTTTTGTTTTCTTACGCAATTAGATTATTTCCCTTTACAGTATATTTTTTTGCAACAAATAAATGTTTGTTAATAGAGTGAGAAATCTTATCTGCTAGAAGAGCCAGCATATGTCTTTCTCTTATTTTAGATCCAGTTGGTATTAGTTTCAGAAATGTTGTTTGTTTCATTTCTGCTTGTGTTATGCTATTCTCCTCTTCTTACATAAGTAGTGATATTTTTCTTAGCCGCTTTGTTGCATTGGTGATAATGTTTGTCCTTTCAATAAATTTACTAGTATTCATCCCGAATCTTGCCGCACTATTAATTGGATGGGACGGGCTAGGTATTGTTTCATTTGCCTTAGTTATTTACTACCAAAACACTAAATCTTTATCTGCCGGAATGCTAACAGCCTTAGCTAATCGTGTTGGGGATGTAATGTTATTGCTATCTATTGGGTTCTGTGTAACTCAGGGGCACTGGAATGTATTGTTTATGTGGCATAGTGATTTTTCTCCCGTGTTAGCATTTTGTATTGTTGTTGCTGGAATAACTAAGAGTGCTCAAATTCCTTTTTCTAGTTGATTACCAGCTGCAATAGCAGCCCCGACGCCTGTTTCTGCTTTGGTTCATTCCTCAACTCTTGTTACAGCCGGAGTCTTTTTATTAATTCGATTTTTCCCATTTTTAAATAGTTTTGAAGGATTTAAAGTTGGGCTATTATTCGTTTCGGTATTAACTTTATTAATGGCAGGAATCGGGGCAAATTACGAGTATGACTTAAAAAAAGTTATTGCTTTGTCGACTTTAAGACAATTAGGGGTAATGATAATAAGATTAGGTTTAGGGATGCCTTTTTTGGCTCTTTTTCACTTATACACTCATGCTTTATTTAAAGCTATGCTTTTTTTATGTGCAGGAGCAATTATTCATAATAACAGGAATTGTCAAGATTTACGTCAACTTGGTAATCTTTGAAACCAGATACCACTAACTATCTCATGTTTGAATGTAGCTAATCTTGCACTTTGTGGGGCCCCATTCATAAGGGGATTTTACTCAAAAGATTTAATTCTCGAGACCAGTCTTTTTAGCCCTTGCAGGTTATTAATAATTTTATTAATTTTTCTTGCTACAGGAATAACAGCAGCTTATAGAATTCGTCTCTCAATTTATTCTTTATGAGGGCATTCAAATCACTTTGGAATACATCAAAATTATGATGAAGATGCTAGAATTACTTCAGCAATCATTCCTTTGAGAATTGTCTCTATTTTTGGAGGAAAAGCGATGCAAACAGCTGTATTAGAATTTGACGAGTTAATTGTATTACCTATTCCCTATAAGCTTTTAACAATTACGGTTATTTTATTAGGTGCTTGAATTGCACTTGTTTTGTGACAAAGGCCTCGAATCAGTACAACAGGGGGTAGAAAAATTATGAGATTCAATTCATTAATGTGATTCCTGGCCCCTCTTTCAACACAGCCTATTATTTTGGTTCCTTTAACCAGAGGAGGTAACTTTTTTAAATCCCTGGACCAAGGATGACTGGAATTATTTGGTGGTCGAGGTATTTTTATTTTAAGGAAAAATACTGCAAAAATTAATCAAGTATTCCAATCAAAACTAATTAGGTCATTTGTAATGATAATAACTACCTCTGCCGCGCTATTCGTCTTTGTAGTGATCTTGAGGTATCAGTAAAAATATTTTCAATAACTGTCAGCGCAGATAACTAAATTACTAGTTGAAGTTAATTAACAATTTCGTGTAATTGATACAAAGTGCGTATTAAGTGTGAAATGGCGATAAAATTACAAAAAGTTAAAAACATAAAAAGACTTAGCTTTTACAAAGAATTTTTGATCAGTCGCGTAACTTGGTTTATGTTTACTAGTTGTTGTTTGAGACTTAAAGTAACTTTATCATTTTTACCTTAAGCCATTCTGGTAGCTCAATTCAAGAGCATAGCATTGAAGCTGCTAAGGTGGGCAAATAAGCTCCCGGAATAAGGGCAGATAGTATATAAATTATTATGGGTACCATGTTATGCAAATATCCAGCCACCATGGCATCGGGCTGTGCCCTTTTCTAGTAACTAGGGTGATCATCAGAATAAAGAGTGACCAATAATGAGAAAATATATGCTTGAATTAAAGCCACTCCAATTTCAAACATATAATAAAAAATCTGAATTAAGACTAAAGTAATTACAGCTAATGTAGAATAAACAAATACCCCAGATCTAAGATAAGTTCCGATTAGTCCTAAGACAATGTGACCGGCCCTTATATTAGCAACCAATCGAATAGAGAGAGTAATTGGCCGGACACATAGGCTGACAGTCTCAACTAACACTAAGAATGGATTAAGTGCTGCTGGAGCTCCGCCAGGTAATAACCTAGCAGCTGAAGAAGATGGGCTATAAACAGCACCTGAGATAATTAAAGATAATCATAAAGGGAACCCTAAAGAGAATCTGATAGCTAAATGACTCGTAACACTAAAAACATACGGGATTAATCCCATTAAATTAAAAAAGATTAATATTAAGAATAACCTAGAAACAACATTAACAAATCCCCCTAACTTTATACCAAAAGATCGCATCAGCTGGGATATAATAATTGACTTAAAAACATTCAATAAGTAACTTCAGCGAGTAGGGGCAACTCAGAATCTTATATTAAACATAACAAGTACTCTTAGGGTAGCAAGTCACATTAAAACATATAAGGACATAAAGACAAAATTGTGGTCATCAAAGGAAGAAAAAATGTCTACTAACATTCTTACTAAATAAATTATTATTGAAACTTAAAATTAGTACTTTAATTGTTAAATGAATTAATTGTTACGAAAACAAAATTAGATTAAGAAACTTTAATGACATAGAAACTTAATATATTCAAATTAAGTTTTATGTTTAAGAGGGCCTCAGTCCGACTATAGAAATAAAACAAAGTTCTATTTCTCTGCGCCGTAAAGCAAAAAATGCCTCAAAATAAAAAAGGCTAGATTAATGAAGTTTTACTATCAATTTCATGATTTAAATTCAGTTCCAGGAACACTTGAATTTTTTGGTGATGATACTCCTTGAATTTTATATTCTGTTTTAAAAGACCATCAGATTAGAGTGGAGGTAATCCCTACAGCAAATCAAAATAAGAAGAACAAAAGAAGTCAGTTAACTGGGGCTAATTGTGGCATAGGAAAATACTGCGAATTAGTTGCAGCAACTTAAGCTTGACAAGCATATATTATTTAATATTTTAACTAATTTTCCGATATTTTAAATTAAAAATTCAGACTTTTTATTTGGTGCACAAACTCTATATTTCTAAGACTAAAAATTAACTAAATCAGTAGCACTGATAATATCTACAAACCGGGATGTTCAACAAGGACTGTAAATTACAGTTAGTTAATTACTATCCAGCCCAAGTTCAGCGACTCACCCAGCAAAATCGTCAATTTCTACTGCTTCTAAAACAATTGGCATAAAAGAGTGGTTTGCACCACAAATTTCTGAACATTGCCCGTAAAAAACTCCAGGATATTGAATAAAAAGACTTAATTGATTTAGTCGTCCAGGAATTGCATCTGCTTTAACCCCTAAAGATGGAACTGTTCAAGAGTGAATTACATCTGCTGAAGAAACTAGTACACGGATGTTTGCATTTACAGGAACAACCGCACGATGATCTACTTCCAATAATCGAAATTGTCCCCTGTCCAACTCATCACTAGGAACTATATAAGAATCGAATTCAATATTTAAAAAATCTGAGTATTCATAACTTCAGTATCATTGATGCCCAACACTCTTGATAGTAAGAGCGCATGGACCTACTTCATCTAGTAAATAAAGAAGTCGTAATGAAGGGAGACCCAGAAAAACTAAAAACACAGCAGGTAAAATAGTTCAGATTGTCTCAAGCTCTTGCCCATCCACCTCATTACGTGAAATGAACGGACTAGTTACCAAAGATACTGCAACATAACCTACTACTGTAATAATCAAAATTAAAACCAATATTGCGTGGTCATGGAGAAAAATAAGTTGCTCCATTAAAGGAGAAGCTGCGTCTTGAAACCCTAATTGTCCTCACAGGGCCATATCATACTTAAATTCAAAATTAACCTAAATAATATACCATGGATGTAATATTATGCCTTAATCACAATTTAATGTTCTATATTTGAAATCTTTAATTTTTCAATCCTAGCCTACACATTAGCACTTAATCTCACTTATACTTTAAATTAATATCCCTTCTATCTAAAGAAATTCAATTATGCAGACAAGATAACACCAGTTTCAGAAGGATTGTGGAAATCAGCCGGTAGTAAGTTGTCTCATTCCAGGGCTGTTCCTATATGTGATCTTCAGATTACTCCACGCTGAGAAACAAAGGCCTCCCATACAATAAACATGAAGTAAAGGACAGCAACGAAAGAAACCATGGACCCGAATGAAGAAACAACATTTCATTTAGTGTAAGAATCAGGGTAATCAGAATATCGGCGCGGTATACCCCTTAATCCTAAAAAATGTTGAGGAAAAAAAGTTAAATTAACCCCAATAAATATAATAAAAAAATGGGCCTTTGTTCATCGAGAATGAAGAGTTAACCCCGTAATTAACGGAAATCAATAATTGAATGCAGCAAATAAAGCAAAAACAGCTCCTATTGATAAAACATAATGAAAATGCGCAACCACATAATATGTGTCATGGAGTATAATGTCCAAAGACGAATTAGAAAGAACAATTCCAGTTAGTCCCCCAACTGTAAATAAAAAAATAAACCCCAAGGCTCAGAGTATAGGAGTTTCATATTTCACTCGTGCCCCATAAATTGTTGCAAGTCATCTGAAAATTTTAATCCCCGTAGGCACAGCAATAATTATAGTTGCAGCGGTAAAATAAGCACGTGTATCTACATCTATCCCAACAGTGAACATGTGATGGGCCCACACAACAAACCCTAAGGCCCCAATAGCAACCATGGCATAAATTATTCCAAGACTTCCGAATGTTTCTTTTTTTCTGCAGTAATGTGTTACAACGTGAGATACCATTCCGAATCCAGGTAAAATTAAAATATAAACCTCAGGATGACCAAAAAACCAAAACAAGTGTTGATACAAGATAGGATCTCCTCCTCCTGCAGGATCAAAAAAAGAAGTGTTAAAATTTCGATCGGTTAAAAGTATTGTAATTGCTCCAGCTAAAACGGGAAGAGATAACAAAAGCAAAATTGCTGTGATTTTTACTGACCAAACAAATAAAGGCAATCGCTCGAAACTTATACCCTGTCATCGCATATTAATAACCGTTGTAATAAAATTTACCGCACCTAGAATGGAAGAAATTCCTGCTAAATGTAAAGAAAAAATAGCTAAGTCAACTGATGCACCGGCGTGAGCCAGGTTTCTAGCTAAAGGAGGGTAAACTGTTCACCCGGTCCCCGCTCCTCTCTCAACAGCAGCCGAAGACAATAATAAAGTTAGTGCGGGCGGAAGTAACCAAAATCTTATGTTATTTAATCGAGGAAAAGCTATATCAGGTGCTCCCAGCATAAGAGGAATTAATCAATTACCAAATCCACCAATTATTAAAGGCATTACTAAAAAGAAAATTATAACAAAAGCATGTGCAGTAACAATTACATTATAAAGTTGATCGTCTCCTAATAATGCTCCTGGCTGACCTAGCTCAGCTCGAATTAATAGTCTTAAGGCTGTCCCAACCAACCCAGACCAAATACCAAAAACAAGATAAAGTGTACCAATATCTTTATGATTCGTAGAAAATAGCCATCGCAT